CATAGAACTCAACAGTTACACCTACTTGTTCGACACTATACTTGGATTCTGCCCTTCTAAAAGGAACATCGGCTCTAACAATTCCATCTCCGTCTACCAAAACAACCGGAAATGTTTCAAAAAAAGTAGGCATACGACGTACAAAAAGTTCGCGCCCCTCTTTATCTCTAAAGATAGGGTGTCCTAACCACCCAACAGCTATTCCATCCCCATTGTCCATTGAACCCGCTCTGAATAATCCCCCCTTTGCCGGATTATTGCCAATGTAATCATAAAAAACTAATTTTTCAGGAATTTTAGACCAAGCTTCTGACAAACTTTGATTTTCGGCTAGACCAGCACTAACCCTTCGATATATTTCTTGCTGGAAGTATCCCTGATCCCATTGATAACGAGTAGGACCAAATAATTCGATAGGGGTAGTTGCTGAACCATACCACATAGTTCCAGCAACAACAAAAGCTGCAAAAAAGACAGCAGCAATACTACTGGAAAGGACGGTTTCGATATTTCCCATACGTAATCCTTTGTATAAACGTTGGGGCGGACGTACACTAAGATGGAACAAACCCGCTAATATGCCCAATGTCCCTGCTGCAATATGATGAGAAGCTATTCCTCCCGGAACAAAGGGATCAAACCCTTCCACCCCCCACGCAGGATTTACGGGTTGTACCTTTCCAGTTAGTCCATAAGGATCGGATACCCATATTCCAGGACCATACAATCCTGTTACATGAAATGCTCCAAAACCAAAACAAGCCACTCCTGAAAGAAATAAATGAATTCCAAAGATTTTGGGCAAATCTAAAGAGGGTTTTCCTGTGCGCTCATCACAAAAAATTTCTAGATCCCAATACACCCAATGCCAGATAGCTGCCAAGAAGCACAAGCCAGAAAACACAATATGTGCTCCAGCCACACCTTCGTAACTCCAAATACCCGGATTTGTTATAGTACCCCCTGTAATACTCCAGCCTCCCCATGAATTGGTTATTCCTAAACGAGTCATGAAGGGTATAACGAACATACCTTGTCTCCACATTGGATCAAGAACGGGGTCAGAGGGATCAAAAACTGCTAATTCATATAGAGCCATCGAACCGGCCCAACCAGCAACCAGGGCCGTATGCATTATATGAACAGAAAGCAAACGGCCGGGATCATTCAATACGACGGTATGAACACGATACCAAGGCAAACCCATGGAAATACCCCTTTATCAATGAAAAATAGACACTATGTAACTTTATTGCATTGGAATATGCTATGGATCCCCCCTCGGTAGATTCTTGCGAGGAAAGGATTAATATTTGTTTGTTCTTTTAGTTTTAGTAAAAATGGAAGAATTTGGCCCAGAAGAAAAGAAAAAAGAGAAGCAGATCTATTTTATATCCGATACGTATCAATACGCAATGGGGGCTGATCCTATTTTCGATGAATGAATGCATCCGTATTTGTTCATCATTTATTTAAAGAACACCTATTCGTAAGAATTCTCTTTTATTTAATTTATTCTGTCTTTCTTTTTTTAGCGATTTATTCATTTAATCTATGTATATGATAAAAGACAATATTATTAAGATACTAAATCCCTTGTTACGCTTCCACATCAAAGTGAAATATAGTATTGAATTCTTTTTTCTTTTATTTAATGCCTATTGGTGTTCCAAAAGTTCCTTTTCGAAATCCGGGAGAGGATGATGCATCTTGGGTTGACGTATAGTGCGACTTGTCAAATAGATTGGGTCATATGGGATTTACCCGTTCTCTCACCCGATTGAGATACCCGCTGTTTCACCCCAAAAAGATTGATTGAATCATCAAAAATTTGTAGCGTGAAGTGCAATGAACTACAATTAGATCCATTTTTGGAGGGTATCCAGATTAATATTTTAAATTAGAATCATTTATGGTTGGCTTGGTTGGACCAATAAAATGAAGTATCCAGGCTCCGCTTAGAAAAACCCAATTGGGAATAGATCCATGATTACCACTTAATATCATAAATATTTTATTTCTATTTTTTTTTAATTTAAAAACTACAAATATAATATATATATAATATATATAGTAGCAATTTCAAACGGTTAATCAATCGAATAATATGATAAATACCCCGAATGTTTTGCGTAAGAGATGAAAGAACTGAATTAATTAGAAATAAAAAAAAAAAAATAAATCGTAAAAACTACGTGGTATGAAAGTCATTTGTCCTATATGCGCAAATCCAAATCGGGCAAATTTTTACTCGGAGTAGAGCATAAACCTAAAAAAAAATTTAATAAAAAATTGAAGAAGCCCAGTCAGGAACAAGAAAATGACATCGTGATTTGGATTGAATCTCGATGAAAAAATACATCAATGAAAAGTTTGTTGGATAAGTTTACGGAATTTTTTTTATATTATAATTATAATTCTAGGAAACAGGACAAAATTAATCTTTCTTAAAAAATGGAAAAAAGCCCCTTCGGTAAAAGTTAGAAGGAGCCCGCTATAAAAAACGAAAGATGTATGGAATCTACACATTGATTTTTTTTTTCAAAATTTTTGTTGAACCGTATGCATCAAAAGGTGCCTGTACGGCTCTTAAAGGATACAATTTTATCCTCATCAACCGACTTTATCGAGAAAGATTACTTTTTTTAGGCCAAGGAGTTGATAGCGAGATCTCGAATCAACTTATTGGTCTTATGGTATATCTCAGTATAGAGAATGATACTAAAGATCTGTATTTTTTTATAAATTCTCCTGGCGGATGGGTAATACCCGGATTAGCTATTTATGATACTATGCAATTTGTGAAACCAGATGTGCAGACAATATGCATGGGATTAGCCGCTTCAATGGGATCTTTTATCCTGGTCGGAGGAGCAATTACCAAACGTCTAGCATTCCCTCACGCTCGGCGCCAATGAGTTTTTTTATTTGAGAGAAAAAAGACAACTATGCCTTCGCCATATGAAATATGAATTAGTAAGTAATAATAGCATGGCACTTCGAATTCGATATGAAAATTTTTTTATTGTTTTTTTTTTTCAAAATATTAAATTATGTATCGAAAGAGTAGTATGAGAAAAAGGGCATTTCCCATTTAGTTTTTCTTGTCGTGGGCCCATTTCAGCGTCACAAACTTTTTTCACACCAGAATGGCTATTAACAATATTCTATTTATGTTATGAAAAAGTACGAAAAAAAAAAAAAATAAAAAGACACTTTGGGATTGCTGAATCACAGACGAAATAAATATATAAAGCAACGGGACCATCATAGTATTTTTGAACTTCTCCGAAAAAAAAAAAAGAAGGATGGTAATTGGATTATTTAGTGATCCCGGTCTAATAGATCCTATATTTTAATTTTCTTTTTGACCGAAAAAACAAAATGAATTCCATTGTAGAGCCGTATGCAATGCGCAAAAATGCCTGTACGGTTATTCAATTATATCTTCTTTTTTTCTTATTATTCTTTATCTCTTCTCTTAGCCTCATTAAGCGAGGTAGAAAACCCTTTATTATGTTATATCATCAGGGTAATGATCCATCAACCTGCTAGTTCTTATTATGAGGCACAAACGGGAGAATTTATCCTGGAAGCGGAAGAACTACTGAAACTTCGCGAAACCATCACAAGGGTTTATGTACAAAGAACAGGCAAGCCCTTATGGGTTGTATCCGAAGACATGGAAAGAGATGTTTTTATGTCAGCAACAGAAGCCCAAGCTCATGGAATTGTTGATCTTGTAGCGGTTGAATAAGAAATAGCAGTGATTTAATGCAAATCCCCAATTTAATATAATATTGATTTAATACTCTTATTGATTCTTAACTTAACAGATTAATAATTAACTATAAAAAAAGTAATTCATAATCATCCGGTTAGGATCGATCTAAACCAGACCATTATGTATATGATTCAGCATGCCAACTATTAAACAACTTATTAGAAACGCAAGACAGCCAATCAGAAATGTCACGAAATCCCCTGCTCTTGGGGGATGTCCTCAGCGTCGAGGGACATGTACTAGGGTGTATGTGCGACTCGTTAAGATCATGAGTTAAGATAAAAGAAATAATTTTTTAAGTATCAATGATCAGTACCAGTGAATAGATTGGGTTCTTCCATTTACTATCTAAAAAAGATCGTTCTAAGATATCCTTCTATTGTGTATGAAATTTATGGTTTCCGTTGGTTCAAATCAAATCACTTTAATTTGGAATTTAATATGAGCAAAAATTCTCCATTGGTAGCAAATGCTTATCCATTAAGCGGGGAAGTCCTATTTACTTTACCTATTTAAAAGGCAAAAAGATTAGATTATGCTTCCACTCTTGCAAAAAACGGACTAACAGGGTCAGCTACCCCACTAATCCTCATAATTAAATACCGTTACTGTATAAGATAGATCTCGTTGTGAAAGATCTGGTACTGGAAAATTCATGGGTAGAGCCAAAAAGTGTGAACTGTACAAGTTACCAATATGACTAAATGAAGGAAGGAGCTCCGGTGTATAGAGAAAACCTCACCGTTTAAGAAGTAACCATATAAACGATGGAACCCACTATTTATTTATCTATTTCTATTTATTTACTATTTTTTTAGTTATTATGTTCTTTTGATACCTAGTAGCAATAAAATTCCTTATTTCAAGGCGAAATGCCTCTAAAAAAAAGAAAAAATCGTGGTCGGGAAGGTTATAGTAGCAACAGCCATTGGAATTTTTTTTTTATACATTGGAAAAATCCGTTTTGTTATTAATATACTAGTAAAGGGGAAAAGAATAACTGAAAGAAACAATTAGTTATTCATAAGAGTTTCTTTTATTCAATGACCAGAATTAAAAGAGGATATATAGCTCGGAGACGTAGAACAAAAATTCGTTTATTTGCATCAAGCTTTCGAGGAGCTCATTCAAGACTGACTCGAACTATTACTCAACAGAGAATAAGAGCTTTGGTTTCGGCTCATCGGGATAGAGATAGGAAAAAAAGAGATTTTCGTCGTTTGTGGATCACTCGAATAAATGCCGTAAGTCGCGGCAGTAGGGTATCCTATAGTTATAGTAAACTAATACACAATCTGTACAAAAAGCAATTGCTTCTTAATCGTAAAATACTTGCACAAATAGCCATATCAAATAGTAATTGTCTTTATATGATTTCCAATGAAATTCGAAAATAAGAGGATCAAAAAAAAGGAATCCAACGGAATGCTTTAAACACAGTTCCTTCAAAAATGAACTTGGAGAAGGTAGAGTAGAAATTAGTATGATAAAAAATTAGCATAAGGTCATCAAAACAAAACGAGCAAAGACACTAAAAAAAATATTTCTTTTTCTGCCCAGCCCTGCTTCTTTTATTTTATTTATTTCTTCCGACAATTTTGATTATCGGATTTGTCGAATAAAACATCAGTCTACGTTTGAATTTGGATTGGAATTTTTATTAAATTGAAGGGAGGGTAAGCCTATTTATTTTTTTCTGGTTCTAAGACCCGTAGTTCGAGTGGTCGACTCACCTCTTTCAAATTGTTTCTCATTATTAAGAAAGGGTAACAAAGATAAAATACGAGCTTGTTTTATAGCAATAGTAATTGATCGTTGTTGTTTTAAGGTCAATCTATTTACCCGCCGAGATAATATTTTTCCTTGTTCACTAATAAATCGACTAATTAAACTCATGTTTCTATAATCAATTCGATCCCCCGATTGAATCGGGGGCAAACGCCTACGAAAAGATCGCTTGGATTTAATAAAGAGTCGCTTGGATTTTTCCATGATTTGTTTTTTTATTCCTTATTTCTAAAAATAAGCCTATCCTTCTCTAAAATCCTATTTTGATCGGGTCAAATTCTAGAATTAATAAATAGGAGTTGGTTTTTTATTTTATTATTATTTTTTTTTTTATTTGTTTATTTGAATTTTTTTATATATATTTATTATATATTTAACATATTTATTTTATAACATATTTTAATTTCTGTATAAATATAGAAATATAGGTAATAATATATAACTCATATTAAAATAGCTTAAATATAGCTAATATAAATATAGCTAATATAAAATATAGCTAATATTATATATATAATTAAATAAAATAATATTAATATATATATTATGTATAACTAATTACATATCTAAATCTAATGTACCTACATAGCATGTCATATTTTCATATTACTTGGACTTGGAAGAGTGACATACAGGTACTCGATTCGATTTATTTCTTTATCTCTTCATGAATTGTATGTTTGTAACAATAGGGACAAAATTTCTTCAATTCCAATCGACTGGGCGTATTGTGTCGATTTTTTTGAGTGATATATCTGGAAATACCCGTTGATTTCTTATTAACACCATTTCGAACACAACTGGTACATTCCAAAATAATCGTTAATCGAACATCTTTACTCTTGGCCATGAACCTCCTTTGGTTAATTTACCCAATTCTTCTAGTCAAAAACAAAAACGAAGAAGAATAAAGGAACAAAAAAAAAAATAGAAGTTGCTAACTCAAAATCACTCAAATTATAAAGGATTTCCTTGCAATCCATTGCAATCAATACAGTAAATAAATCAATTCAATTTCAAGATAGTAAATTGATATATAGAGTAAATAATAAGTAATACAATGATTTCTAACTCTATTTAGACTCACAGTACAGTATTTTGTAAAAAAAAAAAACTCAAAACGAAAAAAAAAGGAGGAAAATTAGTCACAGATATTTGATTGTACTTCTAATCTTCTTCACCTCGACCGACGACAATAACTAAAATTAAAAAAAAGGGAATGTCAACGCATCCGGGAAAAAACGATTTATCTCTATCAATAAACCTGCTAAAGAACCGAACCATAGAGTACTTAGCACCGGTGCTACGGAAAGATATGTTTTTAGATTTCGCATTTTAAATCCTCCTTTCTTTGATTGTATTGCATTATGGTGATACATAACATATATAATCAGATATATATGTAGTTAAGGCCCACTTGTATATTTTTACTAATTCAATTTGAAATGTATAATGATTCGATAGAGAAGATTTTCCCTTTATTAAAACAGAAAAATGTGTCCCTTTCGCCTGCTCCGGAGAATTTCTGCGAAAAATATTCATTTATTATTTTATTATACGCTTGTTATATGATATGAGACCAAAAAAAAGAGGAAATGGAAAGATGAATTTGGTATATCAATAAATAGAAGAAATTAAGGGTGTGGAAAACAAGATAAGGATTCTATACAATGACATTGTAGACCAATTGAAAGGGATGTAGCGCAGCTTGGTAGCGCGTTTGTTTTGGGTACAAAATGTCACGGGTTCAAATCCTGTCATCCCTACCTAATTACTTTTCCTATGAGCAGTAACAAGGGAGCAATTTTAGATCGATTAAAATTAAGCATACATAATCTATAATACTATCATATTATATATGATAGTATAGGTGTGCAAGATGCATTGGGATTATAAAAAACGAATCCTATTCTTTACAGTCTTATCTA